TTGTACGAGTGATGCGTACCGGGGGTTCGAATCCCTCTCTTTCCCGTTTTGTTGATGAATTGATATTCTCTTTTTATTTACAATTTATCGAAAATAATTATTAATATGAAACGTGTAAAAAATAAGGGATTTTTTATTATTATTCTTCACGGCCAGGATTACGTACTGGATCATTAGACAAAAATCCGAAGATGAAGAGAGAAACAAAGAATATCACTACTGTGTAAACAAACAGTTTAAGAGTAAGCATTACCCAATCTCCATGATTGTTTTTTTGTAAAAAAAAGAAGGGGGGGAATATATTCTCCGTTTTTATATCACATATCCTATATTTGTTTGATACTATGAAATAAAGCGATGTTTCTAAAAAAAAATAAAATGATCTGAAATTAACTTGTCTTGTAATGTAATAAATAAGAATCTTTATATTAAATTACAAGTTAATTAGTTGATTCTAACCTTATATCCTTAACAACTATATATAAATATAATAAAGAATTAATATATATATATATAATATACATAACAAAGGGTCTGTTATTGGAAAAAGGTCCCCGGAACGGAGTTATCGTGTCTATCCACGAATTTCAATGTTTGAATCTAGGATTTAGACTTATCTGATCTTATCAATTGTTATCATTTTTTGTAGTACATTATTCAATTAAAGACCTCATCGAAAACTTAGAGCAGCTTGCCAAACAAATGCTAAGAGAAAAAAGAATACAGGTATGACTGGCATAACATCTACGATTGGATTTAAAAAAGCGTAGGCCTCGGGCAATTTTGAAAAGAAAAAAATACTCGAATAAAGAGTAAAATTAAGACAGATCAAACTAAAGATATTAAATGTAACAACCATTTTTTCATGAAGAGAATTGAATTTTTATTGAGTTTTTAATCTAAAAAAAATCATTTTTTTTTTATTTACCCAATCAAATCAAAAACACTTCTATTCTCTTATCCTTTGAGAATAGAAGAAATTATACTTTCACATAATATTTTAATTCAATTCTATGTAATGATCAATGAATTGGGTTTTATTCGATATTTAGACATGTTAAAATCCTATCAACACTTTTATCAATTTATATTTAAAAAATTTTGACCAGATATTAGTTTTATTAGTGTTGAATAGAAATCGAATTGGGGCGTAGTCAAGTGGTAAGGCAACGGGTTTTGGTCCCGCTATTCGGAGGTTCGAGCCCTTCCGTCCCAGAACATACCTGTTTTATCAGAATAAATGTTTTTTTGAACGAATACTAATTATTTTCTATTCCATATCCATACATAACATACATAATAGTATATATACGTGTGTATGTGTAAAAGAGCATATTGATAAACCCCCCCCTTCTTTTTTTTACAAAATCAAAAGAGCGATTGCGTTTAAAAAATAAAAGATTTAGAATCATCTTGTTATCATAGAATGAATATAAACCGATTGGTTGGAAAAAAAGAGGATCGAGTCCGTTTATCACGAGGTATCTATCTTTTTATTACTATCTATCTATTTGAGCTATCTATTTGAGTATAATTATAATAAAAAAAAAATACGAATCTGATTATGAATTAAAACACAAATACTTTGTTTTCACTGTATCGCACTTATAGTATTATTTAGTATTATTTGATAACCCAAATTTGACTTTGGTTCAAATAAACTTTCAAACAAATAAAAATGGAAGAATTAAAAAAAAAATTAGACCGAGAGCGAACTCGGAAACAGGATTTTTATTTTTTATATCCTCTTTTTTTCCAGGAGTATATTTATGCACTTACTCATAATCGTAGTTTCAATCGATCAAGTTTGTTCGAAAATGTAGGTTCTAACAAAAAGGTTAGGTTACTAATTGTGAAACGCTTAATTACTCGAATGTATCACCAGAATTATTTTCTTATTTCGACTTATGATTATAACCAAAATTATTTTTTGGGGCACAACAAGCTTTTTTGTTTTCAAATCATATCGAGTAAGTTAGCAGTTCTTGTAGAAATTAAACTTTTCCTAGGCGTAGTATCTTCTCTTGAAGATAATAAAATAAACGAATCTAAAAATTTACGATCAATTCATTCCATATTTCCCTTTTTAGAAGATCAATTCTCCCGTTTAAATTATGTGTCAAAGATATTAATACCTTATCCTGTTCATCTTGAAATATTGGTTTTAATTCTTCGTTGTTGGGTGAAAGATGCTGCTTCTTTACATTTTTTACGATTCGTTTTCCACGAGAATCGTAATTGGAACCTTTTTTTTTTTCCAAATAAATATATTTCCAACCTTTCAAAAAGAAATCAGAGATTCTTTTTATTCTTATATAATTCTCATGTCTGTGAATACGAATCTATTTTTGTTTTTTTACGTAACCAATCCTATCATTTACAATCAACATTTTTTGGAACCTTTTTTGAGCGAACTATTTTCTATGGAAAAATACAAAAAGAGTATCTTGTCAATGTCTTTACTAAGGATTTTCAAGTCATATCATGTATGTTCAAAGATATTTTTTTGCATTATGTTAGGTATCAAGGAAAATCTATTCTGGCTTCAAAATGGACGTTTTTTATTCTTAATAAATGGAACTATTACCTTGCTATCTTTTTTAAATGTCGTTTTTATGTGTGGTATCAATCAGAAAGGATAAAAACATTATCCAAGCATTTCCTTTACTTTCTAGGTTATCTTTTAAGTGCAAATATACTATTCAACCCTTCGTTGGCGCGAAGTCAAATGATAGAAAATTCATTTCTAATAAATAATAATATTATTAAGACGTTTGATACCACAGTTCCAATTATACCTTTGGTTGGACCATTGGTTAAAGCGAAAGTTGGTGACGTCTTAGGTCACCCCATTAGTAAGTTGATATCGGCCGATTTATCAGATTATGATATTATTTACTTTTTTTGGCATATATGCAGAAATATTTTTCATTATTACAGAGGAGCTTCCAAAAAAAAAAGTTTGTATCATATAAAGTATATACTTCGACTTTCTTGTACTAGAACTTTAGCTCGTAAACACAAAAGCGCTTTACGTGCTTTTTTTAAAAGATTAGGTCCAGAAGTTTTGGAAGAATTTTTGATGGAGGAGGAGCAAGTTCTTTCGGTGATCTTCTCAAGGTATTCTTTTCCTTCGCAGAGATTGTATAGAGAAGGGCGTATTTGGTATTTGGATATTTATTATTTGTATCAACGATCTAGTCAATCATGAATGATTGGTTATAAAATCATGGAACTGAAAATTATCCCTAAATGATGACAAGTAGTAAGAGTTGAATCAATTGAGTTTATTTCTGATACTTAAGAGGTTCCAACAGCGAAAACAGTATAAAGTTATACATAGGGAAGCCGTGTGCAATGCAAAAAAAAAGCAAGCGCGGTTTAGTGAGGGAGTTCTTATTTATCTTATTAAAAATTTCGAACGTTAACAAGGAAATTATCTACTCCATCCAACCAACAGGTTCCGGGTTCAAGTCCCGGATAACCCATTATCAGAATTATATTGAAATTATATTCCATTCGTATTTTTTTATATTTATTTATCAAAAATTATGATGGGGGAAGGGTAGATAAAAGATAACTAGTAATGGAGGATGTTGATATTGGTTGACAAATATATATACGTTATGGTATACTGTTGAATAACAAGCTTTTCATTCTTTTAATTCAATAATTTGTTATATAAATTCAAAAAAAAATAGAGAATTTTCGTGCTTGGGAGTCTCTGATGATTAAATAAACCAATATTTTACTATGACTGCAATTTTAGAGAGACGCACAAGTGAAAGCCTGTGGGGCCGTTTCTGTAACTGGATAACCAGCACTGAAAACCGCCTTTACATTGGATGGTTTGGTGTTTTGATGATCCCTACCTTATTGACTGCAACTTCTGTATTTATTATTGCCTTCATTGCTGCTCCTCCCGTAGATATTGATGGTATCCGTGAACCTGTTTCCGGATCTTTACTTTATGGAAACAATATTATATCTGGTGCTATTATTCCTACGTCTGCAGCTATAGGTTTACATTTTTACCCAATCTGGGAAGCTGCATCTGTTGATGAATGGTTATACAACGGAGGTCCTTATGAGCTAATTGTTTTACACTTTTTACTTGGTGTAGCTTGTTACATGGGCCGTGAGTGGGAACTTAGTTTCCGTCTGGGTATGCGTCCTTGGATTGCTGTTGCATATTCAGCCCCTGTTGTCGCTGCGACTGCTGTTTTCTTGATTTATCCAATTGGTCAAGGAAGTTTTTCTGATGGTATGCCTCTAGGAATTTCTGGTACTTTTAACTTCATGATTGTATTCCAGGCTGAGCACAACATTCTTATGCACCCTTTTCATATGTTAGGTGTAGCTGGTGTATTCGGCGGTTCTCTATTCAGTGCTATGCATGGTTCTTTGGTAACCTCTAGTTTGATCAGGGAAACTACCGAAAATCAATCGGCTAATGTGGGTTACAGATTCGGTCAAGAAGAAGAAACTTATAATATTGTAGCAGCTCATGGTTATTTTGGACGATTAATTTTCCAATATGCTAGTTTCAACAACTCTCGTTCTTTACATTTCTTTTTAGCGGCTTGGCCTGTAGTAGGTATCTGGTTCACAGCCTTAGGTATCAGCACCATGGCTTTCAACTTAAACGGTTTCAATTTCAACCAATCCGTAGTTGATAGTCAAGGTCGTGTGATTAATACCTGGGCCGATATCATTAACCGTGCTAACCTTGGTATGGAAGTTATGCATGAACGTAATGCTCATAATTTTCCTTTAGATTTAGCTGTTGTTCAAGTTCCATCTACAAATGGATAATATTCTTCCCTGGTGTATATGAGTTCTTGAAAGTAAAGGAGCAATAAGTTTTTTATTTTGGTTAATATTGCTCCTTTACTTTATTTTATAGGTTAATCGTTGTTTCTTATTATTAAATTAAATAAAAAAATATTTTAAAGGGTGGATGTAGCCAAGTGGATCAAGGCAGTGGATTGTGAATCCAC